AACTCCATGAAAGAAAAATTAATGATTCATATAAATCACTTAGTGGGAAATGGCCCGAATAAATCCAACGAGTGATTAATAATCCTGTTAGACATAAAAAAGTAGCTAGCATCCCCTTTTCTGACGAATCATATGGTTTTATGATTTCATTGCCCAATAAGGTTATCAAATGAATTGTAATCACAATTGAAACAATAGAAAAGGAAATATGAGTTAATATATGCTCTAAAGTTGAAAATATCATAAAAAAGAAAAAAGGTGGGGATCCCCCATATTAATATTAATTATTGGGAATTTAATTTATTTTTATTATAGGATCTATTGGATCTCGTTTAGAAGATGGCATGCCGCCACTCGGACTCGAACCGAGATGCTCTAGCACTGCTTCCTAAGAGCAGCGTGTCTACCGATTTCACCATAGCGGCTTGCTCGAATTCATAATAGCCTATTTATATTCAATAGTCGAGATTGAACAAGTCAATTCAATCAAATATGTTTTTTTAGTAAAAATTAAATTGATAAAAAAAATGAGTTCAAAAGTCAATTTGAAGATTCATTAGTTTCATTTATTTTCCTTTAAGTGTCCATTTATCTTAGGGCTTTTTACGTAGTTTATGCGATTCTAAAATCGAACTCTTGCAGCTATAGAAATCTCTCGCTAGAATAAAAAAACTTTTTTCATTTTTTACGCTTATTGTCATGTCATTATTTCTGGTTTATCTGATTTCATAATCATAAATTTGAAACAAAAAAGAAATTTTCTCAATGAATCTAAAACTATTTTGTATTTGGAGTACTGCAAATTGACACTTGTACATAATATAATAATATCTCAACAATCAAGTTCTTTTATTGATTCTTTTATTGATGATCTGAAAATTGGAGATATATGGTAAATCCATTACATATGGTAAATGCAATAAATTAAGAAGTTAGTTTTTAACATGGAATCCATTAGTTTCAATGATCTGCCCTTCCCGAAAAAGATAAAAAATTTTATTTATTGGAATTGTAAAGGTCGATGGGGAAAAAAAGACTCCCCACCACCAAAATATAAGTGAAAACATACAAAAAAAAAAATAAAAAATTGTATTTATTTTTTTATTTAGATTTTTAGATTTAGAATTCAGAAAATAGAAGAATTATTCTTTTAGACATAACATTAAGATTCGATTTCATATTAATATGAACTTTGATTTTATATTAACAAATTACTGATCCAATTTTTTGAATCAAATGCATTTCGATTATTCCAATATTTTAGGACTTATTTGTTTGTCGTACAAAAAAACTTTTTGAATTCCCGGTAGAAAGAGATTTCCCTAATGACAAAGCTTTTAACGACGCCCAATATCCTTTCATTTTCCAAATATTTTTACGAATACGCTTTTTTGATATCGAAGTACGTTTTTTTGGAACTGCCATTTAAAAATGAAGAAGTTACTCATTGTTATAGTTGGAGATGAAAGACATCTATTGTTCTATTATTATTCTTATTCATTATCTATATCTATTTTTTCTCTAAATAATATAATATTCTCTTCATAAAAAAGAAATATAGATATGTCAAAGATCCATGAAAACTGGATCAAAAATGACTCTAAATAACAAAATATTCCGTAAAACCAAAAATTTTTGGTTTGGAACTATTAGTTCGCGTTGTTTATCTCTCAAAGTTATATCTTTAGAATCTGCATGTCATAGAAATCAAATCAAACTTAATAAAATAAAAAAAGAATCTAAAAGACCTTTATTTTCGGCATTCTATACTTGATTTACATGTAATAAAATACCAGGATTGTACTTTTGACTAATAAATTGATAGTCAAACTAGAAAAAAATACAACTAAATTCAATTTTAAAATTCGAATGAGACTAGTAATAAATCTGTTAAAAGATACGTGGTTTGATAAAAAAGGATCTCAGTCTTTTTTGATCCTTTCTCGCTAAAAAGTTCATTTTAGTTCCATATTTTTCTAAACTTTACTAATAAATTGTTTTGATTGAAATGGAAAACAATCAATCCCATAATGAATTAGTTAATTAATTGAAAATTAGTTAATGAATTGAAATAAACTAACTAAAATCAAGAGTTTTTTTCATTAGACCGATGACCTTAGTTAATCTTATAATTCGTATCAGCATCAAGTACTCTTTTTAGGCTAAATTTTTATCCTTGCTCTATGAATATAAATTTTGATTACGATTATGATAAATTATTATATTTATATTTTCCTATTACCTATTATAAGTGTTCGTTTTTTTATATGTCACTTGGTCATATCATTTGACCAATTGTAACTTCTTTTTTGAATATTTGAACGGTTTTGAAAAGACTCAGAATAATTAATAAATTAATAAATACTAATATAAACTTCTTAAATCAGTTAGTGCATATCTTGATTTTTTATTGACTTTTTCGAAAGGTAAGATCCGCTGAATCGGAAACAATTAATTAATAATAAAAAACTTTTTTTATGGAACAGACATATCAATATGC